GTTAATTGGTCACATTTTATTCATGAAATGGGTTGGATTGGTATTAGTCTGGATACGGCAAAATCATTCTATTAGATCGAATGTACTTATTCGATCTAATAAGTACCTCGTGTCAGAAGTGAGAAATTCTATGGCTCGAATCTTTAGTATTCTCTTATTTATTACCTGTGTCTACGATTTAGGCAGAATACCGTCACCCATCCTTACTAAGAAACTGAAAGAAACCTCAGAAACGAAAGAAAGGGGGGAAAGCGAGGAAGAAACAGATATAGAAATAGAAACAACTTTCGAAACGAAGGAGACTAAAGAGGAACAAGAGGGATCCACCGAAGAAGATCCTTCTCCTTCCCTTTTTTCGGAAGAAAAGGAGGATCAAGTTTATGAAACTTCTTATCCGGATGGGAATCAAGAAAATTCTACGTTAGAAATACTTCAAAATAAAGAAGAAAAAAACCTCTTCTGGTTTGAAAAACCTCTTGTGACTCTTCTTTTCGATTATAAACAAAGGAAGCGCCCTTTTCGATATATAAAAAATAATCGATTTGAAAACTCTGCTATAAAAACCGAAATGTCACAATATTTTTTTTACACATGCCGAAGTGATGGAAAACAACGAATATCTTTTACATATCCACCCAGTTTGTCAACTTTTTTGGAAATGATCCAAAGAAAGATGTTTTTATCTATAACAGAAAAAAAAAAACCTTCTGTGGAATTATATAATAATTGGATTGATACCAATAAACAAAAAGAAAACCATTTAAGCAACGAATTTCTAAATAGAATAGAAATTCTAGATCGAGGATTTCTTACTTTAGATGTACTCGAAAAAAGAATTAGATTGTACCTGTGTAATGAACAGACTCAAAAAGAATACTTGCCTAAAAAATATGACCCCTTCTTGAACGGACCTTATCGGGGAAAAATCAAATTTGATTTTTCCCCTTCAATTCTAAATAAAATTTCCACAAGAAATTCTATGGAAATTTTTTGTATAAATAAGATTCATGGTATCCTTCTTGCTACTGGTTATCAAGAATTTGAACAAAAAACAGCAATAGATATGCTTGATAGAAAATTATTATCAGCATCCAATTTCCATTTGAAAAAATTTTCTGTATTTCCAGAACCAGAACAAGGAAGAATCAATTCAAAATCAAAAGACCAAACAAAATTTTTACAACTTTTATTCAATATAGTTATAAAAGATCCCAACGATCAAATAACCCGAAAAAAATCTGTTGGACTAAAAGAAATCAATAAAAAAGTTCCTCGATGGTCATACAAATTAATCAGTGATTTAGAATACCAAGAGGATGAAGATGCGACGGGGTATAATGAGATTCGTTCAAGAAAAGCCAAACATGTAGTGATTTTTACTGATAATCAGCAAAACCCCAATACTTATAATAACGAAAGTAATAATCCTGATCAAGCAGACGAGATATCTTTGATACGTTATTCGCAACAATCAGATTTTCGTCGAAATATAATCAAAGGCTCCGTGCGCGCCAAAAGGCGGAAAACTCCTATTTTGGAACCGTTTCAAGCAAATGTACACTCCCCTCTTTTTTTGGACAGAATAGACAAAGTCTTTTTTTTTTCTTTTGATATCTTCGGTCTGGCGAAATTCATTTTTCGAAATTGGATGGAGAAAAACACAGAATTAAAAATTTCGGATTATGTAGAGGAAGAAAGAAAAGAAAAAGGGAAAAAGGAGGTGGACAAAAGAGAAGAGAAAGCGCGGATAGAAATAGCGGAATCCTGGGATAGTATTATCTTTGCTCAAGCAATAAGAGGTTTCTTATTATTAACCCAATCAATTCTTAGAAAATATATTATATTACCTTCATTGATAATAACTAAGAATGTTGGCCGTATGCTATTATTTCAATTTCCTGAATGGTCCGAGGATTTCAAAGATTGGAATAGAGAAATGTATGTTAAATGTACTTATAATGGTGTTCAATTATCCGAAACAGAATTTCCAAAAAACTGGTTAAAAGACGGCATTCAAATTAAAATCCTATTTCCTTTCTGTCTGAAACCCTGGCACGGGTCTAAGCCGGGATCCTCAGATAAAGATCCGATGAAAAACAAAGGGCAAAAAGCCGATTTTTGTTTTTTAACAATTTGGGGAATGGAAGCGAAACTTCCTTTTGGTTCTCCCCGAAAACGACCTTCTTTTTTTGAACCTCTTTTAAAAGAATTCCTAAAAAAAATTAGAAAATGGAAAAAGACTGGCTTTCTAGTTTTAAAAGAAAAAAAAAAAATCTTTCTAACATTTTCAAAAGAAACAAAAAAATGGGTTATCAAACGTGCTTTTTTTATAAAAAGAGTAATAAAAGAACTTTCAAAAAGAACTCGAATTCCATTATTTGGATTACAAGAAGTATATGAATCGATTGAAACTAAAAACGAAAAAGATTCGACAATCATTAATAATAATCGGCCAGTTGATGAATCCTCCATTCAAATTCAATCTACAACTACAGATTGGACAAATTATTCACTAATTGAAAAAAAAACAAAAAACCTGGCTAATAGAACAAGAACAATCAGAAATCAAATAGAAAAAATAAAAATTACAAAAGACAAGAAAAAGGAATCTCTAACTTCCGAAATAAATATTATTCCTAAGAAAAAAAATTATAATGCTAAAAGATTCGACCAAAATATTTGGCAAATATTAAAAAGAAGAAATACTCGATTAATCCGTAAATCGAATTCTTTTATTAAATTTTTCAGCGAAAGGGTCCGCGTGGATATCCTTCTATGTATTAGTAATATTCCCAGAATCAATACACAAATTTTTCTTGAATCAACAAAAAAAATTCTTAATAAATACATTTACAATAATGAAACAAATCAAGAAAGAATTGATAAAAAAAATCAAAATACAATTGACTTTATAAAGTCAATTTCAAATAAGAATTCAATTTTTTTTTGTGACTTATTCTCCTTGTCACAAGCATATATATTTTATAAAATATCCCAAACCCAAGTTATTAACTTGTATAAATTAAGATCCGTCCTTCAATATCAAGATAGAACATCTCTTTTTTTTAAGAATGAAATAAAAGATTATTTTGGAGTGGAGAGAATATTTCATTCCGAATTAAAACATAATAAACTTTTGAACTCTGGGCTGAATCAATGGAAAAACTGGTTAAGGGGTCATTATCAATACAATTTATCTCAAATTAGATGGTCTAGATTAGTACCACAAAAATGGCGAAATAGAGTGAATCCGCGTCGTATGGCTCAAAATAAAGATTTAAAAAGGGGGAGTTCTTATCAAAAAGAAAATGATTCTAAAGCGAATCCATTACCAAAGAAAAAAAAGAATTTTAAAAAACACTATAGATATGATTTTTTATCATATAAATTTATTAATTATGAAGATAAGAAGAATTCCTATATTTATGAATCGCCATTACAAGTAAATAATAACCAAGAGATTTCTTATAATTACAACACACATAAACGTAAATTTTTGACTATGCTGAAAAGTATCTTTATCAATAATTATCCAGGACAAGATAATATTACGGATACGGATTTTGAAAAAAATCCGAATAGAAAATATTTTGATTGGAGAATTCTCTATTTTTGTCTTAGAAATAAAGTCGATATTGAGGCCTGGGTCAATATTGACACCAACAGTAATAAAAATACTAAGGCTAGTAATTATCAAAAGGTTGATAAAACAGATAAAAAAGAATTTTTTTCTATCACGATTCATCAAGATCAAGAAATCAACCCATCCAATAAAAAAAGATTTGATTGGATGGGAATGAATGAAGAAATACTAAATCGTCCGATATCGAATCTGGAACTTTGGTTCTTCTCCGAATTTGTACTACTTTATAATGCATATAAAAAAAAACCCTGGGTCATACCGATCAAATTACTTCTTTTAAACTTTACTGAAAATGGCAATGTTAGTGAAAATATCAAGGGAGAACAAAAAGGAGATTTTTTCAAATCATCGAATGAAAAAAATTTGGAAAATAAAGAAAAAAAAGAAACCGCAGGTCAAGGGGATGTTAGGTTGGTTCTCTCAAACCAAGAAAAAGATATTGAAAAAGATTATACAAGATCAAAGATAATAAAACATAAAAAGAAAAAGAGTAATACAGAAATAGAACTAAATTTCTTACTAAAAAAGTATTTGTTTTTTCAATTGAGATGGGATGATTCTGTAAATCAAAGAATACTAAATAATATCAAGGTATATTGTCTTCTGCTTAGAGTGATAAATCCAAAAGAAATTACTATATCTTCTATTCAAGGAGGAGAAATGAGTTTAGATATAATGCTGACTCAGAAAAATTTATCTCTTGCAGAATTGATTAAAAAGGGGATTTTAATCATTGAACCGATTCGTCTATCTGTAAAAAATGATGGACAATTTCTTATGTATCAAACCATAAGTATTTCATCGATTCAGAAGAGTAAGCACCAAATTAATCAAAGATACGAAAAAAAAAAATATGTTGATAAAAAAAATTTTAAAAAATGCATTTCAAGGCATCGAAGAATAGCCGGAAATAGAGACATAAATCCTTATGATTTACTTATTCCTGAAAATATTTTATCGTCTAAACGTCGCAGAGAATTGAGAATTCGAATTTGTTTCAATTCAAAGAATAGGAATGGTATAACTAAAAATCCAGTATTTTGGAATGTGAATAACATAAAAAATTGCGATCAAGTTCTGGATGAACGCAAACATCGTGATAAAGATAAGTTAATTAAATTAAAATTCTTTCTTTGGCCCAATTACCGATTAGAGGACTTGGCTTGTATAAATCGCTATTGGTTTGATACCAATAACGGGAGCCGTTTCAGTATGATAAGGATCCGTATGTATCCACTATTTAAAATTGGATAATGTAATGGTATATTTTTCCTATATATCCTGTACTATATCTGTTATATGAAAGCAAACAGAAACAGATAAATGCATGCGTTGTCTTACATTCTATTCTGATACATGATACTAATTCAATGATGTATCAAAAGGACTCAACTGAATTTTATTATTTTGTGAATGCCACGATAAAATTGAAAATTGAGTCGATCGTTGATTGATTAGTTTTATTTAAAAAAATTAGAAGTCCCAAATGAAATTCTGTATACCAGATTAAAATGGTCAATATTATTATTATTACTGATTAGTAAAATTCATATCTTAAAAAAGGATAAGGGGAGGCAGATTTCGTTTTATGGTAAAAAATTCAGTCATCTCAGCTATTTCGCAAAAAGAGGGATCTGTTGAATTTCAAGTATTCAATTTCACCAATAAGATACGAAGACTTACTTCACATCTGGAATTGCACAGAAAAGACTACTTATCTCAGAGAGGTCTACGGAAAATTCTAGGAAAACGTCAAAGGCTGCTGGCTTATTTGTCAAAGAAAAATAAAGTACGTTATAAAGAATTAATCGGTTGGTTGGATATTCGGGAACTAAAAACTCATTAATTTGAAGAACTTTAATTATTTGATTTATTAAATCTTGAATTTTGATGAATTTCTTTTCGTTTTCAACAACTCATGGACAAATGAATCGGGGAAAAACTTATGAATGTACCAGTTAAAAGAAAGGACCTTATGATGGTAAATATGGGTCCTCACCACCCATCAATGCATGGTGTTCTTCGACTCATAATTACTCTAGATGGTGAGGATGTTATTGACTGTGAACCAATACTGGGCTATTTACACAGGGGAATGGAAAAAATTGCAGAAAACCGAACAATTATACAATATCTGCCTTATGTAACACGTTGGGATTATTTAGCTACTATGTTCACTGAAGCAATAACCGTAAATGCACCAGAGCGATTAGGAAATATTCAAGTACCTAAAAGAGCCAGCTATATTCGAGTAATCATGTTGGAGTTGAGTCGTATAGCTTCTCATTTATTATGGCTTGGTCCCTTTATGGCAGATATTGGTGCACAGACCCCTTTCTTCTATATTTTTCGAGAAAGAGAATTAATATATGATCTATTCGAAGCTGCCACCGGTATGAGAATGATGCATAATTATTTTCGTATCGGAGGGGTGGCTGCTGATCTACCTCATGGCTGGATAGATAAATGTTTTGATTTCTGTGATTATTTTTTAACAGGAGTTGCTGAATATCAAAAACTTATTACGCGAAATCCTATTTTTTTAGAGCGGGTGGAAGGGGTAGGCATTATTGACGGAGAGGAAGCAATAAATTGGGGTTTATCAGGACCAATGCTGCGAGCTTCCGGAATACAATGGGATCTTCGTAAAGTAGATCGTTATGAGTGTTACGACGAATTTGATTGGGAAGTCCAGTGGCAAAAAGAAGGAGATTCATTAGCTCGTTATTTAGTCCGAATCAGTGAAATGACGGAATCTGTAAAAATTATTCAACAGGCTCTAGAAGGAATTCCGGGAGGGCCTTATGAAAATTTAGAAATCCGATGCTTTGATAGAGCAAGGGATCCTGAATGGAATGATTTTGAATATCGATTCATTAGTAAAAAACCCTCTCCTACTTTTGAATTGTCGAAACAAGAACTTTATGTGAGAGTCGAAGCCCCAAAGGGAGAGTTAGGAATTTTTCTAATAGGGGATCAAAGCGTTTTTCCTTGGAGATGGAAAATCCGCCCGCCGGGTTTTATCAATTTGCAAATTCTTCCTCAGTTAGTTAAAAGAATGAAATTGGCTGATATTATGACGATACTAGGTAGTATAGATATCATTATGGGAGAAGTTGATCGTTAAAATGATAATTGATACAACAGAACTCAATTCTTTTTCAAAATTGGAATACTTAAAAGAAGCCTATGGGATCATAGGGATGCTTATCCCTATTTTGATTCTTGTATTCGGAATCACAATAGGTGTACTAGTAATTGTATGGTTAGAAAGAGAAATTTCCGCAGGGATACAACAACGTATTGGACCTGAATACGCCGGTCCTTTAGGAATTCTCCAAGCTCTAGCAGATGGGACAAAATTACTTTTCAAAGAAAATCTTCTTCCATCTAGAGGAGATACTCGTTTATTTAGTATCGGGCCATCCATAGCAGTCATATCAATTCTACTAAGTTATTCGGTAATTCCTTTTAGTTATCGCCTTATTCTAGCCGATCTCAATATTGGCGTTTTTTTATGGATCGCTATTTCAAGTATTGCTCCCATTGGACTTCTTATGTCCGGATATGGATCAAATAATAAATATTCCTTTTTAGGTGGTTTACGAGCCGCTGCTCAATCGATTAGTTATGAAATACCATTAACTCTATGTGTGTTATCAATCTCTCTACGTGCGACTCGTTAAGACATAAATCTTTCCCTATTTCCTTTCTTGTCTTTCTAGGAAATAAGTTGAATGAATTGAATATATATCTGTTTTTTTGTTCAGCATTCGGATTGATGAACTAAATCAGAAGTTATATGAGTGAAAGAAAACAGCTTATCAATTTGCAGTAAAAAGATTGAGTCTCATTTCCTATGTACAAGGGTTAAGCAGAATAAAACATAAACAATAAAGACTATTTATCCCCCGATTCGTTGATTGCTCATCACGGCTTGAAGCGGGTTCAAAAAATCCACTGTATGGAATTTTTACTACCGTTTAGATGTATTAGCATATACCATAACAGGGGGTTGAACAAGAATAAGTGGATGGTTAGGAAAACCAAGGTACACAAAGGGTTAGTAATGGAGATTGTGTAAATGAGACATTTTTTATTTTTACAAAACAAGGAAGACTAATGGGGCTTTAAGTTGGTAGAAATGATCAGGCAGTACTTCCCAGGATTCCGGCCCAGAGTATGTCCTATCCACCTATTAAAAAAATAACTAACCGAAACGAAATAATCCTTTTTTGAAATCCCCTTTGAGAAAAAAGAATAGAAATGAAAATATATATAGATTGAATTCTTATCAGAATTCATGAATTAATGTAATGTCGAATTCTTTTTCGTAATCGAAAACAACAGGTCGAAATAGCGCTACTGCAAAGAGGAAGAGTATTTTATTGAAGGATTAAGTTATTACTCAAAAAAGAAACATTTAATTTAAATTATTAAATTTAAGAAGGGATGAGATCAATTCAGAAGTACTTTTTTTAGTCTAACGGACAGAATTCCAGTGGTCTAATTGGGACCTTTTGATAGATTTTGACTCTATCTATCCTACAAACATAAACATATCAAAATAAATGGGTTCGGTCCTTAGATTTATTTGCGATTCTGAGGAGCCGTATGAGGTGAAAATCTCATGTATGGTTCTGTAATAGCGATGCAAATAGTGATGTTATCATCGACTATGATTATCTAACAGTTCAAGTACAGTTGATATAGTTGAGGCACAGTCAAAATATGGTTTTTGGGGTTGGAATTTGTGGCGTCAACCTATAGGGTTTTTCATTTTTCTAATTTCCTCCCTAGCAGAATGTGAGAGATTGCCTTTTGATTTACCAGAAGCGGAAGAAGAATTAGTAGCGGGTTATCAAACTGAATATTCAGGTATCAAGTTTGGTTTATTTTATGTTGCTTCCTATCTAAATCTACTAGTTTCTTCTTTTTTTGTAACCATTCTTTACTTGGGCGGCTGGAATTTTTCTATTCCCTATATAATCGCCCCCACACTTTTTGAGATAAATAAAATAGGCGGAGTTTTTGGAATGACAATTGGTATCTTTATTACATTAATGAAAACTTATTTGTTCTTGTTCATTCCTATCGCAACAAGATGGACTTTACCTAGATTGAGAATGGATCAATTATTAAATTTTGGATGGAAATTTCTTTTACCTATTTCTCTAGGGAATTTATTATTAACAACCTCTTTCCAACTTCTTTCATTGTAAATACACTATTCTAGAATTCGCAACTTGTTTCAAACAAGAGAAAGAAACAGATATAAAATTATTCATAGATATTCACGATATGTTCCCTATGGTAACCGGGTTCATGAATTATGGTCAACAAACAGTACGAGCCGCAAGATACATTGGTCAAAGTTTCATGATTACCTTATCCCACACAAATCATTTACCTGTAACTATCCAATATCCTTATGAAAAATTGATCACATCGGAGCGTTTCCGCGGCCGAATCCACTTTGAATTTGATAAATGCATTGCTTGCGAAGTATGTGTTCGTGTATGTCCTATAGATTTACCTGTTGTCGATTGGAAATTGGAAACAGATATTCGAAAGAAACGGTTGCTTAATTACAGTATTGATTTCGGAATCTGTATATTTTGTGGTAATTGTGTTGAGTATTGTCCAACAAACTGTTTATCAATGACTGAAGAATATGAACTTTCTACTTATGATCGTCATGAATTGAATTATAATCAAATTGCTTTGGGTCGTTTACCAATGCCAGTAATTGACGATTACACAATTCGAACCGTTTTGAATTCGCCTCAAATAAAAAATGGATAACTCCTTTGATTCAAGAATAATTTCCAATTACCAAGGCTCCGGTTTGAGGATGAGTTTTTTCTTTTTTTTTTTCAATAAAATAACTACAATCCAAATCCCAACTATTCGTTAATTGGCGAGAATCCAGGCTTAATTTGGATTGAAAATCTAGTCATATTCCAAAAGAAATATAGAATATAGTTTTTTGAGCTGCCATTTCGGATATCGGATAAAGGGCGGGGTTATCTGAATAATTGTACCTGCAGCAATCCACACCCATTAGAATTTACTTCAATTAGGAAGAAAAATGGGGTAACTTAACTTTCTTTTTCCTGATCAAGTCAATAAGGTCATGAAACATTTCAATTTATTTATTTCTTATTTTACATAGAATGGATTTACCCGGACCAATACACGATTTTCTGTTAGTCTTTCTGGGATCGGGTCTTATATTAGGAGGTCTGGGGGTAGTATTACTTACTAATCCAATTTATTCTGCCTTTTCGTTGGGATTGGTTCTTGTTTGTATATCCTTATTTTATATTTCATCAAACTCCCATTTTGTAGCTGCTGCGCAGCTCCTTATTTACGTGGGAGCTATAAACATTTTAATCATATTTGCTGTAATGTTTATGAAGGGTTCCCAATATTCCGAAGATTTTCATCTTTGGAATATTGGGAATGGGGTTACTTCAATAGTTTGTACAAGTATTTTTGTTTCACTAATGACTACTATTTCAGATACGTCATGGTATGGGATTATTTGGACTAGAAGATCAAACCAGATTATAGAGCAAGATTTGATAAGTAATAGTCAACAAATTGGGATTCATTTATCAACCGATTTTTTTCTTCCGTTTGAGCTTATTTCAATAATTCTTTTAGTTGCTTTGATAGGTGCAATTGCTGTAGCTCGGCAGTAATAAATCGTTAAAACTCGTACTCAAAATCAAACTAACTTTGTTCTGTGTTATCATATCCATTTATTTCCGTTCAATTCTATTTAAATTAAGGGTTGTTCCTGGATACACTAGTCAATTGAATCGGTTAAATTAAATTGTTGTTCATATTGAAATGAATCAAGATTAATAAGGAGTCGGTCAATGATGCTCGAGCATGTACTTGTTTTGAGTGCTTATTTATTTTCTATCGGTATCTATGGATTGATCACGAGCCGAAATATGGTTAGAGCTCTTATGTGTCTTGAACTTATACTGAATGCAGTTAATCTAAATTTCATAACATTTTCTGATTTTTTTGATAGTCGCCAATTAATAGGAGACATTTTCTCCATTTTTGTTATAGCTATTGCAGCTGCTGAAGCAGCTATCGGACTGGCTATTGTTTCGTCAATTTATCGTAATAAAAAATCAATTCGTATCAATCAATCGAATTTGTTGAATAAGTAGTTGTAATAAATAATATTAATTCCGGAAATTCGAATATTCATCAATTTTTTGATTAGCATGTATAATACGTAATGTATGACTATGCTCATATTTGCGAAAACAGAAGAAATCAAAGTATCTTGGCCCCCTCTCATGAACCGATCCAGAAATAGATTAATTCGAAAAATTCTGGTAAATCATTGATTCATCTGGTAACTATGATTCATTTACAAATCTACTAGATCGAAATTTTATGATGTTTAAAAATTTATAGATCAAATGTCACATTCAGTAAAGATTTATGATACATGTATAGGGTGTACTCAATGTGTTCGGGCTTGTCCTACAGATGTCTTAGAAATGATACCTTGGGATGGATGTAAAGCTAAACAAATCGCTTCTGCTCCAAGAACGGAAGACTGTGTCGGTTGTAAAAGATGCGAATCCGCTTGCCCAACAGATTTCTTGAGTGTGCGGGTTTATTTATGGCATGAAACAACTCGCAGCATGGGTCTAGCTTATTGATACATTCCAGAAAATCCTTTACAAATCTATTTTCTTTTTTTTTTTTTTACCGACAAAACCCTTGCTCAAAATAATATATTTTGCGCTTTTTTTGAGTACGGGTTTTCTGGTCTAAGTGTATCTTGTCTTTACCACGAATTATTTTCCTTGGTTAACAATAATTGTAGTTTTGCCAATATTCGCGGGTTCCTTAATTTTCCTTCTCCCTTATAGGGGAAATAAGATAATTAGATGGTATACAATATGTATATGTATATTAGAACTTCTTCTGACGGCATACGTATTCGGTTATCATTTTCAATTGGACGATTCATTAGTCCAACTGGCGGAGGATTATAAATGGATAAATTTTTTTGATTTTTACTGGAGATTAGGAATAGACGGACTTTCTATAGGACCCATTTTACTGACGGGATTTATCACCACTTTAGCTACTTTAGCGGCTCGGCCAGTTACTCGAGATTCCCGTTTATTCTATTTCTTGATGTTAGCGATGTACAGCGGTCAAATAGGATCATTTTCTTCTCAAGACCTTTTACTTTTTTTTATCATGTGGGAATTAGAATTAATTCCTGTTTATCTACTTTTATCCATGTGGGGAGGAAAGAAACGCCTGTACGCGGCTACAAAATTTATTTTGTACACTGCCGGGGGTTCCATTTTTCTCTTAGTAGGCGTTTTGGGTATCGGTTTATATGGTTCCAATGAACCAACATTAAATTTTGAAACATCATTGAATCAATCGTATCCTGTAGCATTGGAAATAATATTCTATATTGTATTTCTTATTGCTTTTGCTGTCAAATCGCCGATTATACCCCTCCATACATGGTTACCAGACACTCATGGAGAAGCACATTACAGTACTTGTATGCTTCTAGCCGGAATCTTATTAAAAATGGGAGCGTATGGGTTGATTCGGATCAATATGGAATTATTACCTCGCGCTCATTCTATATTTTCTCCCTGGTTGCTGATAGTAGGTACAATACAAATAATTTATGCAGCTTTAACATCTTCAGGTCAACGTAATTTGAAAAAAAGAATAGCCTATTCTTCTGTATCTCATATGGGTTTCATAATTATAGGAATTGGCTCTCTAACCGATATGGGACTCAACGGAGCCATTTTCCAAATAATCTCTCATGGATTTATTGGCG